TTGAAATCTTCATCTATAGATCCTTATACTTTGAAAAATTGGAAGAGTTCAATCCAATTCAAAAAATTATGCTTCACGGGTTTATATCCATAATCTAATCTTCTTAATTTAAAAAATTCTATTAGCTTTTGGATACAAATCATGATAATTTTTATTTTTCCTCAAATATTCTATTAAGAGGAAAAGGATGAAACCTTTTTTATAAATAGAAAAAGTTTTTTTATTGGAGTATGAAAAAAAAAACTGAAGGACCCTTTAACTATTTAGGTTAAAAACTAGAACGAATCACACTTTTACCACTAAACTATACCCGCTATATATTCATTATTGTATATAAATATATCATTTGTCGAATAAATATGAAAAAAAAATAGAATAAAGATAACATCAAAATCATGTTCTTTGGCTTTACCAAGTAATAGCCCTTTTCACACCAAGAGTTATCTATACAGTGACGCTATTGAATTAGGAAAGTTAGCTAGGTAGCTGACCCTTTTAGTCCGTTCTCTCAGACCATCCACTTTTTGCTTCTTATTCTTAATAACAGTATTTCCTCCGCTTAATGGATTATAGAATCCATTCTTAATGGGAAATGGAAATTGCTAATTCACTAATCGAATTCATGTGCCCTTTTAACTCAGTGATAGAGTAATGCTACGGTAAGACGTAAGTCATGAATTCAAATAAGAAATTGAATTTCTTGCCTTTAAATTTAAAGGTAATTATATATAAAAAAAAAAGTGATAAGTAATAAAATAATATATGAAGACCAGAGTTTTGCTTCTACTTAAATTGGGCTTTTTTTTTTTTACGCAATATAATGCCTTTAAATAAAAATGCAAGAAATTAAAAACATTAGATCTCAACGATTTGATAGTATCATAAATGGCTATTCCATATTTTCACTCGGAGATTTTTTAACCAACAAAATATCATTATCGTCTTCACCCAGTAATAACAAGAGAGCATTGATGTGAGTCGCGGTGGTGCTATTAATGAATAATTAAGATAATAAAAAATGGTTCTATATAAAGATCTTCATAAATGTCAACCCAAACAGTTTTGTCGGTTTCCGAAGAATTCATAGGTATCTTTGAAATTCCTATAGTCATAAATCAATTGCATCTCTAAATTCTAAATGTAAAATATTGTACTTGATTGAATAGGGAATTTGAAAATCCAAGATCTCTTGTCTTCATTCCTTTTTTTATTTTTATTGTATTTTTTGATACATAGAGTGGAAAGTAAAACAGAATAAATAAAGAAAAAATGGGAACGAAGGAATTTATTGAATGTATCCATTCATTAATTTTGAATAAATCTTCCCATTGCGTATTGGCACTTAGAGGGTATAGAATAGATCTGCTTCTCTTTGTTCTTATGAACAGAGTTCTTCCGTTATTTTCAATGAAATGAAATCAATATTGATTCTTTCTGATACAGAATCTACTGAAAAAAGAGTTTAGCTAAACAGTATAGATCCCTCTTATTGAATGTAAAATAATGCGAGAAAATAAAGCGACATAGTCTCTATTTCTCTTTTATAAAGGGGTATTTCCATGGGTTTGCCTTGGTATCGTGTTCATACTGTCGTATTGAATGATCCCGGTCGATTGCTTTCTGTTCATATAATGCACACAGCTCTAGTTGCTGGTTGGGCCGGTTCAATGGCTTTATATGAATTAGCAGTTTTTGACCCTTCTGACCCCATTTTGGATCCAATGTGGAGGCAAGGCATGTTTGTTATACCTTTCATGACTCGTTTAGGAATAACCAATTCGTGGGGCGGTTGGAGTATTTCAGGGGGAAATTTAACAAATCCGGGTATTTGGAGTTATGAAGGTGTTGCAGCGGCACATATAGTGTTTTCTGGTTTGTGCTTCTTGGCAGCTATCTGGCATTGGGTATATTGGGACCTAGAAGTATTCTGTGATGAACGTACAGGAAAACCTTCCTTGGATTTACCCAAGATCTTTGGAATTCATTTATTCCTCTCAGGGGTGGCTTGCTTTGGCTTTGGTGCATTTCATGTAACAGGTTTGTACGGTCCGGGAATATGGGTGTCCGATCCTTATGGACTAACTGGAAAAGTACAAGCTGTAAATCCAGTTTGGGGTGCAGAAGGTTTTGATCCTTTTGCTCCAGGAGGAATAGCCTCTCATCATATTGCAGCGGGTACATTGGGTATATTAGCAGGCTTATTCCATCTGAGTGTCCGCCCGCCTCAACGTCTATACAAAGGATTACGTATGGGTAATATTGAAACTGTCCTTTCCAGTAGTATCGCTGCTGTTTTTTTTGCAGCTTTTGTTGTTGCAGGAACTATGTGGTATGGTTCAGCAACTACCCCAATCGAATTATTTGGTCCTACTCGTTATCAATGGGACCAGGGATACTTTCAGCAAGAAATATATCGAAGAGTTAACGCCGGGCTAGCCGAAAATCTTAGTTTATCGGAATCTTGGTCTAAAATTCCTGAAAAATTAGCTTTTTATGATTACATTGGTAATAATCCGGCAAAAGGGGGGTTATTCAGAGCAGGTTCAATGGACAACGGGGATGGGATAGCTGTTGGATGGTTAGGACACCCTGTCTTTCGAGATAAAGAAGGTCGCGAGCTTTTTGTACGTCGTATGCCTACTTTTTTTGAAACATTTCCGGTAGTTTTGGTAGATGAAGACGGAATTGTGAGAGCTGATGTTCCTTTTAGAAGGGCAGAATCGAAATATAGTGTTGAACAAGTAGGTGTCAGTGTTGAGTTCTATGGTGGTGAACTTAATGGAGTAAGTTATTCAGATCCTACTACCGTGAAAAAATATGCTAGACGTGCCCAATTAGGTGAGATTTTTGAATTAGATCGGGCTACTTTAAAATCCGACGGTGTTTTTCGTAGTAGTCCAAGGGGTTGGTTCACTTTTGGACATGCTACGTTTGCTTTGCTATTCTTTTTCGGACATATTTGGCATGGTGCTAGAACCTTGTTCAGAGATGTTTTTGCTGGTATTGATCCGGATTTGGATGCTCAAGTAGAATTCGGAACATTCCAAAAATTGGGAGATTCAACTACAAAAAGACAAATAGTCTGATAAAACATTATTGTAATATCTTTTGCTTCTCTTTTTTTTTTTTTTTCATGAGGTAGAAAAAATATTACCATCTTTTTTTTTTACTATTTTTATTTATATGGTAAAAGATATCGATTAAATAGGTGTGAAAGCTATATATAATTGTAAACCACGATCAAATCTATGGAAGCATTGGTTTATACATTCCTTTTAGTCTCGACTTTAGGGATCATTTTTTTTGCTATCTTTTTTCGAGAACCACCTAAGGTTTTAACTAAAATAAAAAAATGAAATGATTTTTTGAAATAATTCAATTTGAAGTAATGAGTCTCCCAATAGGGTAGTCTCATTACTTCAATTAGTCCCCATGTTCTTCAAATGGATCTCTTAGTTGTTGAGAGGGTTGCCCAAAAGCGGTATATAAGGCGTACCCAGTAAAGCTTACAAGTAAACCTGATATAAAGATGGTGACTAGGGTTGCTGTTTCCATTAAAAAAAAAATTCAAATATCAGAAAGAATGAATCTTACTAACTCTCTATAAGATCGTTTATTTACAACTACAACAGAATAGTATACAAAGTCAACAGATTTTAACCAATCATCATTAAATAGAATAGGATTTATGGCTACACAAATCATTGAAGATAGTTCTAGATCTGGGCCAAGACGGACTCCTGTAGGAGATTTATTGAAACCTTTGAATTCAGAATATGGTAAAGTAGCCCCGGGTTGGGGTACTACACCACTTATGGGAATTGCAATGGCATTATTTGCCATATTCTTATCTATTATTTTGGAAATTTATAATTCTTCCATTTTATTGGATGGAATCTCCAGTAATTAGTTTTGTAAGACTTATGAAGTCTTAGTCTTTTCATTAAAGAAAAAATGGCTTAAACTTGATATTTGCATTTCTAACAATTTTGGTAGTTTGATCGTGGAATTAATTTGTTCCGGTATTTATGGAAAATGAGTGTGTGACTTGTTAGAATGGATCTTATGAAAATATTATAGAATAGGTCTGTTATCTCTAAAAAGATGATTCTACCTCGTCAGACATTCATTCTAATATCTGGAGCACGAAATAAATAGAATAGATCAAGAAAAGAAATATTGGAATTATGATTCATACCTACTATTCAGACTTCGTAACTGGACTAAAAAAAAATGGAAATCAATAGAAATATATATATATATATATATTTCTTAAATTCAATAAATTCTATTCCTTTTCCTTTAGATTTGTTTTGATCGAAGGACAATTTATATATTTTTTTGAGTCAAGTCATTATATCCATTTTTTAAAAAAGTGATGAATTAGAGGGTTGTTATCTCAAAGAACCTTTTACTTTAGCTTGAGAATAAATCATCGTGGTTCTAATATGAATCTGAGATTTTAAGTGATTCATCATAGGGTCTCAACAAGAAAATTCCTACCAATTAGTAAAAAAGAAGAAATTTCAATTATGGACAGAAAAAAAGAAATCAAAAATAAAAATGTAAAATAGGGGAGAGAAGATTCAAGAAGCCTGTAATGATCAAAAGAAAGAGAGATGAGCTAACTTGATATTTTGTGGCATTATCATCACAAAGATGAAATTCCGGATTTTTATGAGTATGTTAAACTCAATCAAGTGTTTAATGAAGTTTTCACATATATCCGTTGAAAGAAATTTTTGTGTGTTTCGGCTTGAGCCGTATGAAATGAAATTTTCATATACGGTTCTGAGAGGGGGAATATCCTCTCCCTGGGTTACCTATCTCAATAAAGTATATGATTGGTTTGAGGAACGTCTTGAGATTCAGGCGATTGCAGATGATATAACGAGTAAATACGTCCCTCCTCATGTTAACATATTTTATTGTTTGGGGGGGATCACACTTACTTGTTTTCTAGTACAAGTAGCTACAGGTTTTGCTATGACTTTTTATTACCGTCCTACTGTTACAGAAGCTTTTTCCTCTGTTCAATATATAATGACTGAGGTCAACTTTGGCTGGTTAATCCGATCGGTTCATCGATGGTCAGCAAGTATGATGGTTCTAATGATGATCCTACATGTATTTCGTGTGTATCTGACTGGTGGATTTAAAAAACCCCGTGAATTGACTTGGGTTACAGGTGTGGTTTTGGCTGTATTAACAACATCTTTTGGTGTAACTGGTTACTCTTTACCTTGGGACCAAATTGGTTATTGGGCAGTCAAAATTGTGACTGGCGTACCTGAAGCTATTCCTGTAATAGGATCACCTTTAGTCGAGTTACTACGTGGAAGTGCTAGTGTGGGTCAATCTACTTTGACTCGTTTTTATAGTTTACATACTTTTGTATTGCCTCTTCTTACTGCTGTATTTATGTTAATGCACTTTCTAATGATACGTAAGCAAGGTATTTCGGGTCCTTTATAAAGAAAACATATTATAAATATTTGTAATATAGAATATATCATATCGGGGAGGACAATCATATTTTATTGCTAGAAAATATGGATTTTTGAAAAAATTACATATGTTATTTGGATACTTCTCTTCAACTCCGAAGTCTTATATTTTCTATTTGATACGACTCGTTGAAGTGGATTTTACGAACAGAAAATAGATTATGGGAGTGTATGACTTGAACTATTGATTTGGCCATGTAGATATATGATTTTATCTGCCACGTTGTAATTAAAGACCAAATGTGTCTCCGCATCCAGCCAAAACGTAAACTCTCTATGTAGCAGAAGATAGGCCGATTCGTTTAATGAGAATAATTTCTATGATCATACCCAAATAATATCATCCATGAACAGGGTCCGTAAGATCTGGAGAATAGAATAAAATGATATATTATGATTGAATCTTGTATTTATTTCACTTACTGAATTGAATCTATTCTACCTATTTTTTTGATTATAGTGTGAAAATGCATTCATTTCCTTTGCATTGATTTCTATCTATGATACTATCGGAGTGAAAGAAGGGATCTAAGGAAGAACATAGGTGAAACTTTATTAGTAACAAGTTAAATACTTTGTATGGAAAAAAGAAAGATATTTGATCGATAAACACCAATCCAAAGACATAAGACAATCCAAAAAGCACTTGATCATGATCAATTTTTAAGCCTACTTGGATAGTGAGCATTTATTTAATCAAAACAAAATAGAATTCGTTGCAATCTCTAGTTGTACCGAAAAATACCATCGGATAAATATTTTCTTATTATAGAGTCATGATTATATATATTAATATATATAATAGACATTTCATATTAATAGACATTTCATATTGGTTTTTTTCTTATTCCGTTGATTCTTGCTCGAGCCGGATGATGAAAAATTATCATGTCCGGTTCCTTCGGGGGATGGATCCATACACAAGAATTCACCTATCCTAATAACAAAGAAACCCGACTTGAATGATCCTGTGTTAAGAGCTAAATTGGCTAAAGGGATGGGACATAATTATTATGGAGAACCCGCGTGGCCCAATGATCTTTTATATATTTTTCCAGTAGTTATTCTGGGTACTATTGCATGTAATGTAGGTTTAGCTGTTCTAGAACCATCAATGATTGGCGAACCGGCGGACCCATTTGCAACTCCTTTGGAAATATTACCTGAATGGTACTTCTTCCCCGTATTTCAAATACTTCGTACAGTACCCAATAAGTTATTGGGTGTTCTTTTAATGGTTTCAGTACCAGCGGGATTATTGACAGTACCCTTCTTAGAGAATGTTAATAAATTCCAAAATCCATTTCGTCGCCCAGTAGCTACAACGGTTTTTTTGATTGGCACCACAGTAGCTCTTTGGTTAGGTATTGGAGCCACATTACCTATTGATAAGTCCTTAACTTTAGGTCTTTTTTAAATTTTAAAATATTATGATGTCTATATCTAGGGAATAGTTACTTGAAAGCAAATTTTCTTCAGATATATAAATTATATTTCGTGGAATGGATTATAATATAATTTATGTATCTTATGATCCATTCCACGAAAATAAGTTGGTGCTAAAGAAAAGTGACAAATTATCTTCTTTTTCTAAATTGGAATAGAAAGAAAATTCGATCTAAACAAACATTCGAAAAAAAAGCACTTCGTACTATTTCGTACTATATAAATAAAAAAAATAAATAAAATCATTTTCTAAGTTTTTGAAATAATATTTTAATTTGAATTGAATCTTCAATCATGTAACATTGTTATATAATAATATCTTGTAAAAAGAAGAAAACAATATTAATAACAACTTATTCCAAAATAGATTAGTTAAGCTTTCAAAATCCAAATTTTTTAATTAATATATAATTGTAATAAATATTGGAAAAACATAAATTGAACTTTTCGTTTTTTGAGTCTAATACAAAAATTGCACGCCTAATCTACAGTAGATTCATTCTGTCGCGTTTAAAACTAAAATATGGGGATACAGATTACGCGTACC